GTATGGTTTGGAGGATTGTTGATGGTTTGTTATTTGTGGTTTGTATTTTTGTTTGGTTTTTGGGGAGGGGCTGGTTTAGGGGTTAATTTTATGTGGTTAGTGATGATGGTTGGTTGTCTTTTTTGTTAGTAGAAAATATGGAGGTGGGTTAATTAAAAGAACGATGATGACAAATGATTTGGATGGTGTAGGTGTTTATGGCTTTGTTGTTTGGTTAAAAAAAAATAAAAATCAAGATAAAAAAAAAAAATAATGCGTAAAATGGGATTTAAATGTAAGTCCCTGGTAAATGGTAAAATAATCAATATGTCCGGCAAGCATTACACTATCTGTTGTCTAGAGGTAGGTAGCGCGCCCTCCATGAATGGGGTCAAAGTGCATCAGTGCCAAGTTTGCGACGACCTTATCCGTTAGACCATGACATTCTGGGTGTTAGGGGATTCATATGCTCGGCTGTCATATGATGGACATGTCAAGAGGAAGATAACACCTGCGCTGCACTTGAGGGGTTTATTGAAGAGACGCTAAAAAAAACCAAGTGTAGGAGGTCGGTATGCCGAGGTAATGAGACTAGGGAGGAGTATTCAACCGACCACTTGTATCTGTGAAGAGCAAGTGAGAAGGAATGGAGGAGTTTATGTTCCTGAAGTTACAACCACTAGCGCAAAAGAGCAAGTTTAGGAGATGTATGCGCCTGCAGTGCAATAACTTGAAATGCATATCTGACGTTGAGTAGCTCGGTTCTCGTGAGAAGCGCGATCAATAGATAACCATGTCCTCTGGCTTGGGTGTTCTTGAAGGCTGTTGGAGGAGAATAGTACCTAGGAGGTGGGCGAATCCTGTAGACTAGGGGAATTCAAAGGTGTACTGGGACATTCCTCGTTCTCTAGGTTGGGTTGTATGCATAGCTGATAAGTTTCTGGGTCTCTGGGTAACGCTTGCTGCTTAGCTGTTGGTAGGAACACTTGGGCTCTATGGTACCTGAAACAAGAATGTGCCTGGCGGGTGTTATGGCCGAATGAGGTCCGTTTTGGAGATAATGTTTGGGTTCGTGATGGAAGAGCATGACATGTAATGTGGATTATCCTACATCTCATGAGCTGTCTGATGGGGCAAAGAGTGTGATGCATTCTATACATACCCTAGAATTAAAGAAGAAAATGCACTGGGGGGGGTTAGGGGGGGGGGAATGATCTAGGCGTTCCCGTAGTTAAATTTTATAACGGCGGCTTTTCAGGCCGTAGATCTTGGATAAAGGCCGAGTGGGAATTTATGATAGAATTTGTTCTGTTTTTAGGGGTGTGTTTTGTTTTAGGGGGGTTGGCGGTTGCATCTAATCCTTCTCCTTATTATGGGGTGTTAGGATTGGTTGTGGCGGCGGTTGCAGGGTGTGGTTGATTGGTGAGCTTGGGGGTTTCTTTCGTTTCTTTGGTGCTTGTTATGGTTTATCTAGGGGGGATGCTGGTGGTGTTTGTTTATTCGGTGGCTCTGGCGGCGGATCCTTATCCGGAGGCTTGGGGTAGCTGGGGTGTTGTTGGTTATGGTTTTGGGATGGGGCTGGTTGTGGTGGTGGGACTTGTTATGGGAGGGGTGTTGGAGCTGTTGGTGGATGAGGGGACGGTGAATAATGGGGGTTTGTTATCGGTTCGGTCGGATTTCAGTGGGGCGGCTATGTTGTATTCAGAGGGGGTGTGGTTGCTTTTAATTGGGGGGTGAGGATTGTTGTTGACTTTATTTGTGGTATTGGAGCTCGTGCGGGGGTTGTCTCGGGGAGCTATTCGGGCTGTTTAGGGGGGGGGTCAGGAAGTAGTTTAGCTGAAAATGCCAGCTTTGGGAGTTGGAGAGGAGGGTTTGAGTCCTTTCTTCCTGATGTGGGTAACTCTAAGAAGGGGTTTAGTCTTCAATCTTTGGCTTACAAGACCAATGTTTTTATAAACTATTAGAGTATATTAGAGTTTGAGTATTTTGTTCTCTAGGGCGGCCGCGAGGGGGAATAGGATTAGGATGATTGTGAAGTATGAGAGTGAGGCTAGTTGGCCGATGATGATGAATGGGTGTTCTACTGGTTGGCTGCCTACTCATGTTAGGATGAGGACGTTGGCGACTAGGGCTCAGAATAGGATTTGTGATAGAGGGCGGAAAGTTATAGATCGCAGTTTTGATGTGTGTAGCAGTGGTATGAGGAATAGAACTAGGATTGAGGCGGCTAGGGCTAGGACTCCTCCTAGTTTGTTTGGGATGGATCGGAGGATGGCGTAGGCGAATAGGAAGTATCATTCAGGTTTAATGTGTGGGGGAGTGACTAGTGGGTTGGCTGGGGTGAAATTTTCTGGGTCTCCTAGGAGGTTGGGGGAGAATAGGGCTAGTGAGACGAGCAGGGAAAGTATTAGGACGAATCCTAGGATGTCTTTGATGGTGTAGTATGGGTGGAAGGGGATTTTGTCGCAGTCTGGTGGGATTCCTAGTGGGTTGTTTGAGCCCGTTTCGTGGAGAAGGGTTAGGTGGACTAGGGTAAGTCCTACGATAAGGAATGGGAGGAGGAAGTGGAGGGCGAAGAATCGGGTTAGTGTTGGATTGTCGACGGAGAATCCTCCTCAGGCTCATTCGACTAGTGTTTGTCCGATGTATGGGATGGCTGAGAATAGGTTAGTGATTACTGTAGCGCCTCAGAATGATATTTGTCCTCATGGTAGGACGTATCCGACGAAGGCTGTTGCTATTAGGGTTAGGAGAAGAATGACACCGACGTTTCAGGTCTCTTTGTTTAGGTATGAGCCGTAATAGATACCTCGGCCGATGTGTAGGTAGATGCAGATGAAGAAGAAGGAGGCTCCGTTTGCGTGGAGGTTGCGGATGAGTCAGCCGAATTGTACGTCTCGGCATATGTGAGCTACGGAGGAGAAGGCTAGGTTGGTATCTGCTGTGTAGTGTATGGCTAGCAGAAGACCTGTGATGATTTGAGTGATTAAGCAAAGGCCTAGAAGGGACCCGAAGTTTCATCATGTTGAGATATTTGATGGCGCTGGTAGGTCGATTAAGGCATTGTTGATGATTTTGAGGATTTGGTGGTTTTTACGAAGATTGAGGGCCATTAGTTGTTTCTGAGTGTGGATATGAGGATGATGAGGATGGATAGGGCGAATGATCCTAGGTAGGCTTTGATTAGGCCCGAGTGGAGGGTAGTGGCGGTTTTGGTTGCTGTCAGTTGTAGGCTGGCCAGTCCTTCTGGTCCTAGTATTTTATATCAGGATAGGTCGATTAAGTGCGAAGCGATGTCTTGTCCACCTTTGAGGAAGTTGGTTGTGCTTAGGCGGTGGGTTAGGGGGTTGAAGTATCCTAGGGAGGTTGAGAAGTTTGAGAAGGGAGTTTGTTTTGTGAGGATAAGTGTTTGGGTTATTTTTGAGATTTCTAGGGCTAAGACGATTCCTAAGGCTGTTACGATTAAGGCAGTTATCTTAATGGGGAGTGGTATAGTTATTGGGGGGGTTTTTGTTGGGATGATGAATGAGGTAATTAAGAATCCTGTTAGGATGCTTCCTAATGCAAGGCGGGTGATGGGGGAGGTTACTGCTGGGTTGTTTTCATTTATTGGGGTTAAGGGGGGAATTCGGGTGAATCCGGTTTGTACTAGTACGGTTATGCGGATTGTGTATACTGCAGTGAATGATGTGGCTAGTAGAGTTAGAACTAGGGCTCAGGTGTTTAGGTAGGACGTGTTTAAGCTTTCGATGATTTGGTCTTTTGAGTAGAATCCTGCTAGGAATGGTGTTCCTATTAGGGCGAGGTTGCCGATTGTGAGGCATGTGGTTGTTGTAGGTAGTGCTTTTTGGAGTCCTCCTATTTTTCGGATGTCTTGTTCACCATTTAGGCTGTGGATGATGGAGCCTGAGCAGAGGAAGAGCATAGCTTTGAAGAATGCGTGGGTGGAGATGTGGAAGAAGGCTAGTTCGGGCAGGTTTAGTCCGATTGTGACTATCATTAGGCCTAGTTGGCTGGAGGTAGAGAAGGCAATGATTTTTTTAATGTCGTTTTGGGTCAGGGCGCATGTGGCTGCGAACAGGGTGGAGATGGCTCCTAGGCAGAGGCATAGGGTTAGGGCGGTCTGGTTGTTGTTGAATAGTGGATGGGTTCGGATGAGTAGGAAGATCCCTGCTACTACTATTGTGCTGGAGTGGAGTAGGGCGGATACAGGGGTTGGCCCTTCTATTGCAGCTGGGAGTCACGGGTGCAGGCCGAATTGGGCAGATTTTCCAGTTGCAGCTAGGATTAGTCCTAGTAAGGGTAGTGTAGGGGTTTGGGAGGGGGTGGGTAGTTGTTGGATTTCTCAGGTGTTTGTGGTGGAGGCTAGTCATGCTATGCAGAGGATGAGGCCGATGTCGCCGATTCGGTTGTAGAGTACGGCTTGTAGGGCGGCGGTGTTGGCTTCTGCTCGGCCGTGTCATCAGCTGATTAGGAGGAAGGATATAATACCGACTCCTTCTCAGCCGATGAATAGGACGAATAGGTTGTTGGCGATGATTAGGATGAGTATGGCGATTAGGAAGAATAGAAGGTAGGTGAAGAATTTTGTGATGTAGGGATCTGAGGCTATGTATCATGTTGCGAATTGTAGGATGGATCACGATACGAATAGTGCGATAGGGAAGAAGGTTAGTGTGTAGAAGTCTATTTTTAAGCTGATTGGGATTTTGAAGGTTATGATGAATTTTCATTCTCAGAGTGAGGTGAGACTTTCCGTTCCGGAGTAGATAAAAATTGTTATGGGGATTAGGCTGATTAAGAATGAGGTTTTGACTGTGTTCGTGATCGTGTTGGGGGTGTTTTTGAGGTTGTCGGATAGTAGTGGGAATAGGATGGGAGTGGAAAGGGTTGTTAGGGTTAGGAGTATGAATGTGTTTAGGACTATTGAGAGGTCCATTACTTTCACTTGGATTTGCACCAAGATGAGTGGTTCCTAAGACCATTGGATTACTGTTATCCTTTGAAAGCAAGGAGACTGAGGTTTTATACTCAGATGCAAGAGTTAGCAGTTCTAGCTGGCTTTACCTCTCCTCGGCAGGTAAGAAGGGTTTAACTTCTATTTTTAGAGTCACGGTCTAATGTTTTGGTTGAAACTATACTTGCATGTGGGGATGCCGGAGATCAGTTCGGGTTTGAAGATTAGGAGGATTATAGGGATCATGTGTAGGGCTATGAGGAGGTGCTCTCGTGTGGAGGAGTTCTGAATTGATGTGATGTGGGATGGTAGGGTGCCTCGTTGTGTTATTATTAGTATGTATAGGGTGTATGAGGCGGTAAGCAGGATGGCGGTTCCTGTTAGGATGATTGTTAGGGCGGATCAGTTGAAGAGTGCTACGACAATAGTTAGTTCTGCCATGAGGTTTGTTGTAGGGGGGAGGGCTATGTTTGTTAGGTTAGCTAATAGTCATCAGGTGGCTATAAGTGGTAGGAGGGGTTGGAGTCCTCGTGTGAGTAGGAGGATTCGGCTGTGGGTTCGTTCATAGTTGGTATTGGCTAGGCAGAATAATATTGAGGAGGTTAGGCCGTGTGAGATTATTAGGATTATTGCCCCTGAGAATGCTCATTGGGTTTGGATTATGGTTGCGGCTACGACTAGTCCTATGTGGCTAACTGATGAGTAAGCGATTAGTGATTTTAGGTCAATTTGGCGTAAGCAGATGGCGCTGGTTATTACTGCTCCTCATAGGGCTAGGGTGATGAATGGGTAGTGGAGGTTGTTTGATGATGGGTTCACTAGGATTGTGATTCGTATGATGCCGTATCCTCCGAGTTTTAGTAGTAGTGCTGCTAGTAGTATGGAGCCCGCAATTGGGGCTTCTACGTGGGCTTTGGGGAGTCATAGGTGTAGGCCGTATAGGGGAGCTTTAACCATGAAGGCTAGTAGAAGGGCTAGGCTTGCGATTAAGTTGGATCAAGAGTGGTTTAATGTTGGGTGTGAGAGTTTGAGTATAGGTAGGTAAAGTGAGCCGATTTGGTTTTGCAGGTGGAGGATGGCAATTAATAGTGGGAGTGAGCTGGCGAGGGTGTAAAATAGGAGATAAATGCCAGCGTTTAGGCGTTCTGGTTGGCTTCCTCATCGTGTGATGAGAATTAGGGTGGGGATAAGGGTGGCTTCGAATGCAATGTAGAAGAGTATTAGTTCAGAGGCTGAGAAGGCTAGGAGGATGGATAGTTGGGCTAGGATTAGCGTTGAGGCGAAGATTCGTTTGCGGCTGATGGGTTCTTGTTCTAGGTGGTTTTGGCTTGCTATGATTATAAGGGGAAGGAGTCAGCATGAGAGGACTAGTAGGGGAGAGGAGATTTGGTCGATTGATGTTCATGGGGTTAGGCTTTTGCTTGGGTAGTACGTGGGTGCGAGTCATTGGAGGCTGGCAGCGGCGATTAGTAGGCTATAAAGTGTGGTGTTAGTCCATAGGTGTTTACGTGGGGAGAGGAGGGCTAGGGGGAGGAGTGTTGTAGTTGGGATGATGATTTTTAGCATTTTAGAAGGTTAAAGTTGTGTAGGTGGTCTGATCCGTGGGTGCGGGTTGAGGCTACTAGCAGTGCTAGGCCTGTACCCGCCTCGCAGGCGGAGAATGTTAGTATGAGGATGGGTAGGATGGTTGATGCTGATGATTGGATTTGGATAGGTCATATGGCTAGGGCGACGTATATAGATAGCATTATGCTCTCTAAACATAGTAGGGCGGAGATTAGGTGGGTTCGGTGGAAAGCTAGTCCAAGGGTGCTTAGGGCGAAGGCTGAGTAGAAGCTTAGGTGGAGGTAGGACATAAAGAAAGTTATAGGGTGGTAGCTATAATTTGTTGAGTCGAAATCAACCGTCTTAGTTAGACTAACTTTCTGTTATTCTGCTCATTCTAGTCCGCCTTGAATTCATTCGTATACTAGGCCCAGGGTAAGTAAGAGGAGGAGTGCGGCAGTTCAGGTTAAGGTGGTGATGGGGGATTGTAGTTGGATAGCTCAGGGTAGCGGGAGGAGTAAGGCGATTTCTAGGTCGAACAGGAGGAATAGAATGGCTACTAGGAAGAAGCGGATTGAGAAAGGGAGTCGAGCAGATCCTAGGGGGTCGAATCCGCATTCGTACGGTGATAGTTTTTCTGAGTCTGGGGTCATTTGGGCAAGTCAGAAGTTTAGTATGGTTAGGAGGATGCTCAGGGTTAGTGATAGGGTTAGTATGAATAAGATTATGTTTATTACTCTTCTCTGGGTTTAAACCAGATTCTAAGGATTGGAAGTCGATTGTAATTAATATACTAGAAGAGTAAGATCCTCATCAGTAGATAGAGATGTAGAGGAATAATCATACGACGTCTACGAAGTGTCAGTATCAGGCAGCTGCTTCAAATCCGAAGTGGTGGTTTGATGTGAAGTGGTATTTGATTAGGCGTAGGAGGCATACTAATAGGAATGTAGAGCCGATAATTACATGCAGGCCGTGGAATCCGGTGGCGACAAAGAATGTTGAGCCGTAAATTCCATCGGCGATGGAGAATGGTGCCTCGTAGTATTCTATGGCTTGTAGAGCGGTGAAGTAGAAGCCTAGAAGGACTGTTAGGGAGAGGGCTTGGATAGCTTGTTTTCGGTTGGCTTCTGTGATGCTGTGGTGGGCTCATGTAACGGTTACTCCTGAGGCTAGGAGGATGGCGGTGTTTAGGAGTGGAACTTCTATGGGGTTGAGGGGTTTAATTCCAACGGGCGGTCATTGTCCTCCTAGTTCTGGTGTGGGGGCCAGGCTTGAGTGGAAGAAGGCTCAGAAAAAGCCTAGGAAGAAGAAGGCTTCTGATGTGATGAATAGGGCTATTCCGTATCGTAGGCCTTTTTGTACGGTAGGGGTGTGGTGGCCCTGGAATGTGCTTTCTCGCACGATGTCGCGCCATCATTGGAACATGACGAGAATGGTTGATAGTAGGCCTAGGATAAGAAGTCGGGGAGAGTTTCAGTGGAATCATATTGTTAGTCCTGAGGTAGTGAGGAGGGCTGCAGCTGCTCCTAGGATAGGTCATGGGCTGGGATCGACTATGTGGTAAGAATGTGCTTGGTGTGCCATTTGGAGTTAGATGTTTTCTTGGAGGTAGAGGCTTAGTAGGAGTACGAAGACGTAGGCTTGGATTATTGCTACTGCTACTTCTAGAATTGTTAGTAGGAAGAGGATTACAAAGGTTAGGAGCGAGAGTATTGGTATAGTGGTGAATAAAGTTGTTGTGGCGGTAGAAATGAGTTGGATTAGGAGGTGACCTGCTGTTAGGTTGGCTGTTAGGCGCACGCCTAGTGCTAGTGGGCGGATGAGAAGGCTTGTTGTTTCGATCAGGATGAGGGCTGGGATTAGTGGGGTGGGTGTACCTTCTGGCAGGAGGTGGCCTAGTGTGGTAGAGGGTTGGTTTCGTAGCCCTGTTAGGAGTGTAGCTAGTCATAGGGGAAAGGCTAGGGCTAAGTTTATGGATAGTTGGGTGGTTGGGGTGAATGTATATGGTAGTAGGCCTAGGAGATTGATGAGGAGGAGAAAGATTATGAGGGATGTTAAGATTAGGGCTCATTTATGTCCTTTTTTGTCTAGGGGTATTATTAGTTGTTTTGTGACTAGGTTGATGAATCAAAGTTGAAGGGTTGATAGTCGGTTGGTGATTCATCGGTTGTCAAGGGATGGTAGTAGGAGGGCTGGGAATGTCATTGAGATGAGGATTAGTGGGATCCCTAGGAAGGATGGACTTGAGAATTGGTCGAATAAATTTAGATTCATGGTCAGGTTCAGGGGGTGGTGCTTGGAGCGGCGGGTGGTTTATTGGATGGGGGGTTTATTGATACGAACGATAAGAGTTTGGGTTGGATGATTAGGGAGAAGGTGAGTCATGAAGTGAGCATGATAAAAAATCAGGGGCCGGGGTTTAGTTGAGGCATATCATTAAGGAGGGAGGGGTCCCTCTTTCTTTAGCTTAAAAGGCTAATGCTGGTTCATAGCTTCTTAATGATTAGGATGGGATTAGGGAGGATCAGTTTTCGAAGTCGGCGAGTGGGGTGGATTCTACTACGATTGGTATGAAGCTGTGGTTGGCTCCGCAGATTTCTGAGCATTGTCCGTAGAATACACCTGGTCGGGAGGCGAGGAAGGAGGTTTGGTTAAGTCGTCCTGGGATCGCGTCGGTTTTTACACCTAGGCTGGGAACAGCTCATGAGTGGAGGACGTCGTCGGCGGTGACGATGACTCGGATGGTTGAGTTTATAGGGACGACAGCACGATGGTCGACTTCTAGTAGGCGGAAGTGGCCTAAAGGTAGGTCTGCTGTTGGGATTATGTAGGAGTCGAATGTCAAGTCTTTGAGGTCGGTGTATTCGTAGGTTCAGTATCATTGGTGGCCGATGGCTTTTAGGGTTAGGTCTGGTTCATTGATTTCGTCTATCATGTAGAGGATTCGTAGGGATGGTAGGGCGAGTGTTACTAGGACTAGGGCAGGGAGAATTGTTCATACTAGCTCAATTACTTGTGCGTTGATTGTGTTTGATGTCAGTTTTTCTGTGAGAGTGTGGGTTAATAGGTATAGGACCAGGCTACAGATTGCTAGTGCGATTATTAGGGCGTGGTCATGGAATCCTATTAGTTCTTCTATAATGGGTGAGGCGGCGTCTTGGAAGTTAAGTTGTGAGTGGTTGGCCATGTTTGAGTAGAGATGTGCTGGATTTTCGCCTGCAATTTAACCTTGACAAGGTTATGTAATTATTTTACTAACATCTCTTGTATGAGAAAGAAGCATAGGTGGTTTATGCGGTTGGCTTGAAACCAACATATGGGGGTTCGACTCCTTCCTTTCTTGGACTTGGACGAAAGCGGGCTCTTCGAAGGTGTGGAATGGAGGTGGGCAGCCGTGGATTCATTCGACGTTGGTGCTTGTTAGTTCTGGTTGTAGGACTTTACGTTTTGATGCGAAGGCTTCTCAGATGATGAATACTAGTATGATTACGGCTGTCAGGGAGATGAGTGAGCCTACGGAAGAGATGGTGTTTCATAGTGTGTAAGCATCTGGGTAGTCCGAGTATCGTCGTGGCATGCCGGCTAGGCCTAGGAAGTGTTGGGGGAAGAAGGTTAGGTTTACGCCTACAAATATTACGCCGAAGTGTGTTTTGGCTCATGTTGAATGGAGTGTGTATCCGGTGAATAGGGGGAATCAGTGGGTGAAGCCTGCTAGGATTGCGAATACTGCTCCTATGGATAGTACGTAGTGGAAATGAGCTACTACATAGTAGGTGTCATGTAAAGCGATGTCTAGTGAGGAGTTTGCTAAGACGATTCCTGTTAGTCCTCCGATGGTGAATAGGAAGATGAATCCCAGGGCTCATAGTATTGGGGGGTCTCATTTGATTGTGCCTCCGTGGAGTGTGGCTAGTCAGCTAAATACTTTGATTCCGGTTGGGATAGCAATGATTATAGTGGCGGATGTGAAGTATGCTCGGGTGTCAACGTCTATTCCTACTGTGAATATGTGGTGAGCTCAGACAATGAAGCCTAGGAATCCGATTGATAGTATGGCTCATACTATTCCTATGTAGCCGAATGGTTCTTTTTTACCTGCGTAGTAAGCTACGACGTGAGAGATGATGCCGAATCCTGGTAGGATTAGGATGTATACTTCTGGGTGGCCGAAGAATCAGAATAGGTGTTGATATAGTACAGGGTCTCCTCCCCCAGCGGGGTCAAAGAATGTGGTGTTAAGGTTGCGGTCTGTGAGGAGTATTGTGATTCCTGCGGCGAGGACAGGAAGAGATAGAAGTAGCAGTACTGCAGTGATTAGGACGGATCAAACGAATAGGGGGGTTTGGTATTGTGATAGGGCAGGTGGTTTTATGTTGATTGCCGTTGTAATGAAGTTGATTGCCCCTAGGATTGAAGAGATACCGGCTAGGTGTAGGGAGAAGATTGCTAGGTCGACTGAGGCTCCGGCGTGGGCTAAGTTACCTGCCAGTGGTGGGTATACTGTTCAGCCTGTGCCTACACCCGCTTCAACTGTAGAAGATGCTAGGAGGAGAAGGAAGGATGGGGGAAGTAGTCAGAAGCTTATATTGTTTATTCGTGGGAATGCTATGTCTGGGGCTCCGATTATTAGGGGGACTAGTCAGTTTCCGAACCCTCCGATCATGATTGGCATGACTATGAAGAAGATTATTACGAAAGCATGAGCCGTGACGACCACGTTGTAGACTTGGTCGTCTCCTAGGAGGGCCCCCGGTTGGCCTAGTTCTGCTCGGATGAGGAGGCTTAGGGCGGTACCTACTATTCCGGCTCATGCGCCGAAAATTAGGTAGAGGGTACCAATGTCTTTGTGGTTGGTTGAGAATAGTCATCGGTTAATGAATGTCATAGGTAAGATGGCTGAGTGTTTAAGCGTTAGGCTGTAGTCCTTTTTACAGAGGTTCAATTCCTCTTCTTATCGGCTCTGTAGTGAAGTTCATAGTGAGTTGCAAGCTCATTGATGTGCATTGATTATGTACCGGGGCCTTAGGCAGAGGCCTGTTGGTTAGGGCATATAGCTGTTAACTATAGTATTATGGGATCGAAGCCCATCTGTCTAGGGGGTTGGAAGGTCCTAGCTTAATTAAAGCACCTGAGTTGCATTTAGGGGATGCAGGGTAGTGGCCTGCGGACTTTAGCAGAAACTAAGAGGGTTTAACTCTTGTTTAAGGCTTTGAAGGCCTTCGGTTTAGGTAATCCTAAGTTTCTTAGACAATAGTGAGGATTATAGGGGAGATAGGGAGAAGTATGACGGACATAGTGGTTAAAATGGCAATTATGATGTTGGTTGATTTGTTAGTGCGTCATTGTTTTATGTGGTTTGTGGTATGTGGAGGGAGTGTGATGGTTGTGCAGTACGCTAGTCGGAGGTAGAAGAATAGGCTCAGTAGGGAGAGTAGGGAGATGAGTGTGGCTGCTGGGGCTATTTCTTGTTTAGTTAGTTCTTGGATGATAAGTCATTTGGGTAGGAATCCTGTGAGAGGTGGAAGTCCTGCGAGGGAAAGTAAGGTTAGAAGTAATATTGCGGTTAAGGATGGGATTTTAGTTCATGCAGTTATTAGGGTTGATAGTTTTAGTACTTTAATTGTGTTTAGGGTGAGGAAGACGGTTGCGGTTATTACGGTGTATAGGTAGAAGTTGAGGAGTGTGAGTTTTGGGTTGTAGATGATAATGATTGCTATTCAGCCTAGGTGGGAGATGGAGGAGAAGGCCAGGATTTTTCGGATTTGTGTTTGGTTGAGGCCTATTCAGCCTCCTAGGGCTGCGGAGAGGATGGCTAAGGCAGTTAAGAGTGTAGGGTTTAGTGAGGGGGAAGTTATGTAGAGTAGTGTGATTGGGGGGAGTTTTATGATGGTAGATAGGAGTAGGCCGGTGATGAGGGGAGAGCCTTGGAGTACTTCTGGGAATCAGAAGTGGAATGGCACTAGTCCAAGTTTTATGGCGATTGCTGAGGTAAGAATTAGGCATGATGTTGGATGGGTGAGTTGGGTGATGTCTCATTGTCCGGTGTGTCATGCGTTAGTTATGCTGGAGAATAGGACTAGGGCAGAGGCAGCTGCCTGGGTTAAGAAGTATTTAGTGGCGGCTTCAATGGCTCGTGGGTGGTGGGATTTTGAGATTAATGGGAGAATGGCGAGTGTGTTAATTTCAAGGCCGGTTCAGGCTATAATTCAGTGGTTACTTGATATGGTGATAGTTGTCCCTAGAAGTAGGCTAATGATGAAAATTAGGCTTGCTCGGGGGTTCATTAGCAGGGGAAGGAGTTGAACCATCATTTTCGGGGTATGGGCCCGATAGCTTGTTTAGCTGACCCTACTAGAAAGTAATATAAGGGGAGTATGGAGGATTTTGATTCCTCTAGTGTAGGTTCGATTCCTGCTTTTCTAATTATTAGGAAATGAGAGGGCTGGTATACCTCCATGTTCACTTTATCATAGTGACCCTTAGCGTTCAGGCACATTTCCGGCAAGGCCTCAGGTAAGGGGGCAGGCCCGCGTAGGAAATTGGTATGCTGGTGTGTCAAAGGCATAGGGCCAGTGTGAGTGGTAAGAAATTTTTTCACAGTAGGTGCATTAATTGGTCATATCGGAATCGTGGATAGGAAGCTCGAATTCATAGAAATCCTGCTGATAGGAGCAGGACTTTTGTGGCTAGGATGATGGGGAATAGCTCTTGGGGTGGGTTGAAGAGGCTTGGATTGAAGAATAGAATTGTGGTTAATGTGTTTATGAGCATAATGTTGGCATATTCGGCTAGAAAGAATAGTGCGAAAGGACCTGCTGCGTATTCTACGTTGAATCCGGACACCAGTTCGGATTCTCCTTCTGTCAGGTCGAAAGGAGCGCGATTGGTCTCAGCTAGTGTGGAGACGTATCACATTATAGCAAGGGGTCAGCAGGAGAAAATAAGGTACAGGGGTTCTTGGGTGATGGCGAGAGTGCTCAGAGTGTAGTTGCCGCTGAGGAGGACAACGGAAAGAAGAATGATAGCTAGGGTTACTTCATAGGAGATTGTCTGGGCTACTGCTCGTAGTGCTCCAATTAAGGCGTATTTGGAGTTGGAGGCTCAGCCTGATCATAGGATGGAGTATACTGCTAGGCTTGATATGGCTAGTAAGAAGAGCAGTCCCAGATTGAGGTCTGCTAGGGAGAATGGGAGGGGTAGTGGGGTTCAGATTGAGATGGCCAGGAGAAGGGCTAGAATTGGGGTTGCAATGAACAAGATTGGGGAAGATGTTGAGGGTCGGATGGGCTCTTTGATGAACAGTTTGACACCGTCTGCTAGGGGTTGAAGGAGTCCGAAGGGTCCTACGATGTTTGGGCCTTTTCGGCCTTGCATATAACTTAGGATTTTGCGTTCTACTAGTGTAAGAAAAGCTACTGCGATTAAGATTGGTAGGATGTAGGAGAGGGCTATGATGAAGCTGATCAGGAGGGGGTAGTTGGTCATGGGGATAAGTTAAGCTAGGGAGAGGATTTGAACCTCTGAATTAAAGGACTTAAGCCTTTTGCATTTTCCGAGCTCTGCCACGCTAGCTGGTCCTTTTCTTGGACGTGGGGGGAAGTGATAGCTTTTTGTAATTAAGTTGGTTTCATTACTTAAGGCGAAGGCTTGCTTGTGGTATTGGCCTCACTTTTCCTATCCTTTCGTACTGGGAAGAGTTCATCATAGATAGAAACCGACCTGGATTACTCCGGTCTGAACTCAGATCACGTAGGACTGTTAATCGTTGAACAAACGAACCCTTAGTAGCGGCTGCACCACTAGGATGTCCTGATCCAACATCGAGGTCGTAAACCTCCCCGTCGATACGGACTCTCGGGGGAGATTGCGCTGTTATCCCTGGGGTAGCTTGGTCCATTGATCAATTGTATTGGGTCTGGGTGCTATTAGCACGTTGAGAGGTTGCTCTCAGTCTAGAGGTGTGGTCTAATTTTTGGAGGTTTTGTTTTGCTCCAAGGTCGCCCCAACCGAAAAACGCAGACCAGGGTCTTATGTGTCAGTGAACCCGGTGGGTGAATATGTGATTTAAGGTGGTTGCTGGTTTTAAAGTTCCACAGGGTCTTCTCGTCTTATGGGTTTATCCCTGCTTTTGTACAGGGAGATCAATTTCACCGATTGCCTGTAAGAGACAGTTAAGACCTCGTTTAGCCATTCATACTAGTCTCGATTTATGGGACAATTGATTGCGCTACCTTTGCACGGTTAGGATACCGCGGCCGTTGAACGTGAGTCACCGGGCAGGCATCACCTTCAATACTTGTTTTAGGTTTGCTGAAGGCTATGTTTTTGGTAAACAGTCGGGCCTTGACGGGTTTGCCTAGTTCCTTTTACAGGTTTTAATCTTTCTTAATGGACGCTCCTCTGTCGGGTTAACAATATGTTTAATACTGTGCTTGTTTGATTTGTCGTATATTGGGGATTTGTTAATAATGTACTGATGTAAGCTTGCGTCGTAGAGGGAGGACCCTGGTTACTCATTCTAGCATTAATTCTCCTATCTAAGTATAGGTTGGCCTGTTAATGGGGAGGGAGTCATGAGGTTCTTATATTTTTGTGGTGTAGAGCTTTAACGCACTCTTTGTTGGTGGCTGCTTGAGGGCCCACAATTCAGTTAGGTGGTTAATATTTATCCGCTCGTGGAGATTGTATTCTTTTTTAAAGGAGCTGTACCTCCTTTAAATAGCCCTTAATTCACTTCATTAGGGTTTGTGGGTTTCCTTGGAGAAGAATTAAGAGTGAACTTAGATTCGTTTCACAGGCAACCAGCTATCACCCAGCTCGATTGGCTTTTCACCACTACTGACAAGTCATCCCACTCTTTTGCCACAGAGACGGGTTCGCTCAATAATAGCTGCTCGTAAGTAGCTCGCTTGGGTTTCGGGGTGGCAAACTTAAATTCATTTTGCTTGGTTTTTCTTGCTAGACCATGATGCAAAAGGTACAAGGGCTGATCTTTGCTGTTTATAGCTTGGTTTTCATTGCTATTTCATCTTTCCCTTACGGTACGTGGTCTCTATCGCTCCAATGGTGTCTTTTCTATCGCCTATACTGGGACTAGTGAATGCTTTAGTTAAGTTTAGGGTAGTAGCTTTGTTATTCCAGGTCATGTCGATTGGGCTAGAGTTTGGCATCAAGACGATCTGGTGTTAGCAGACATTTTTCAGGTGTAAGCTGAATGCTTTTGTTTAAGCTACGTCTTGGTGGTCTAAGTGCACCTTCCGGTACACTTACCTTGTTACGACTTACCTCATCTTTGGCTGGGTAGCTTATTAGTTTATAGGGGAAGGGGCGCCTGCGAGGAGGGTGACGGGCGGTGTGTACGTGCCCCAGGGCCGGCTTAAAGAGGGCTCGATTGTCCCGCTTTACTGCTAAATCCGCCTTCTAGGGGTTATTTCATACCCCTTTGCCGTTGTGTTCTAGTCTAGAAAATGTAGCCCATTGCTGCCATTCCATAGGCTATACCTTGACCTGTCTTATTAGCGTGGTGGGGCTATTGCGCCCACTGTTGGGCTTTCAGTGGAGGTGGGCTGGCGACGGCGGTATGTAGGCTGTTTTGGCAAGGAATGGTCAGGTGTATCGTGGATCATCGATTATAGAACAGGCTCCTCTAGGTGGGTTTGGGGCACCGCCAAGTCCTTAGAGTTTTAAGCGTTAGTGCTCGTAGTTCTCGGGCGGATGCTTTAGTAGGTGTAAGCATCAAGATTTAGGGCCAGGCATAGTGGGGTATCTAATCCCAGTTTGGGCCCTGGCTTTCGTGGAGTTCAATTGATCGTTGTTCTAAGATCTTCTTTGATGTGGAGGTCTTATTGGCATCTTGGGCTTGTGACAGCTTAGATGCTTTTTAGTCTTAGCTACTTGGATAACATGTGACCACCCTTTACGCCGTTAATAAAGTTAATTTGGGTCTCCTGTATGACCGCGGTGGCTGGCACAGGATTTACCAACCCTGGGCTTGCTATGGCTAAGTCAAGTTTGCACTCATTGCTTAATATTAACTACTGCTGATTACCCGTGGGGGTGTGGCAATTGCAAGGCGTTTTGGGCTACGATTGTGGTGAGCCTGATACCCGCTCCTATCTACCTAGTTAAGGTGTCCAGGGCATCTACACCGGATCGCGGATACTTGCATGTATATACCTAGCAAAAACTAACAGTAAGGTTAGGACTAAGTCTTTTGTCCTTGGGTGTGTGTGGCAGCCATCTTGACATCTTCAGTGTCATGCTTTTTATAAGCTACAAGGAC